ATCATGAGACATATAATTGTCACTATAAATAAGAACCATAATTCCAACAGTAGTAATTAATATTGACATAATAGAAGTAAGTGGATCAACCAAGCAGCCAAATTCTAAAGAAAAATCATTATTGATGGTCCAAGACCATACATATTGATAGACAGAATTCTTATTTATTTGCTGAATAGAAAAATAGGCTGCAAAAACCATAACTATACTTAACAATAAAACACTAGGAAAAGCCCACATACGACGAAGATTTTTTGTTGCCGTTGGAAAAAGTAGAAGTCCTGCTCCAATTAACATAGGAACTGGAAGTGGAATGAAAGGTAGAATCCATAAATATTGATATATATATTCCATAAAAAAAGAAATAAACGAATTTATCTTAATTAATTAATTGTTTCTGATTCACCGGTTCTTAGTTATTTTCTTTTGAAAGGGGTTCGGTTAATAAAAAAATTAAGATATATAAAATAAAACTTAAATAGAATTTTTTAGCCTTAATTATTCTGAATCTTTGTAAACTACTTCAAATATTAAAAATCAAGAGGCTATAATTGGTCATACGTATTTTTGTTTTTATTAATGTTGAACTGTTAATATAAAATTTTTTAGTAAAATTTTATGAAAATCTAAAAAATTTCAATTTTCATTCTAATTATTACGTATTACAATAATTTATTTATATCTATAGAGCAAGGAAAAATAATTAGACCAAACATTATTTGATATGAATCATACATAAAGTCCATAACTTGACCCATAAAAACTAGTTATTGTAATAGGTTATTCAGCATCATTAAGCCATTTGTTTTATAACAAATTTTATTCTCTTCTATTACAACAAAAGCTATTTCTCGGAAATACTAGGATATCTACCATTTTATTTTACGTAAAAAAAGGGCAAATAAAATGCATTTTATAAATTAAAAAATATAAAATTATGTATTTTGTAGACTTTAACAAATTAACTACTAGTCTAATTCGAATTAGAGAATAATAAAATGGTTGTACTCTTTCTTCACGCTTGACTAATTAAATAAATTAATATAATAGAAAATCAAATTCTTTAAGTTTTTAAAATTAAGCGAGATAGGTGATAGGAATAGGGGTTGGGTTATTAAACTTTTTGATTTAGTTTATTACATGTATAAATGTAACACAACGAAAATATAGAGAAAACGTAATGCACAATCTTATCTTTTTTGTTTGTATTGTATTTTTTCATTTTATCGACTTCAATCTATTTGGCATAGTAGATCTTATTGTTCTTAGTAATATTTTAGGCGATTTTTAGACCCTTTTTATGAAGGTAGTATAATTTAAAGAATAAATAGATAGAGAATAGTAAAGAACAATGGATTTTAAACAATAGATGTCTTTCACATCCAACTGAAGAACCTATTATAATTTTTTAATGGCAGTTCCAAAAAAACGCACCTCTATTTCAAAAAAACGTATTCGTAAAAATATTTGGAAAAGGAAGGGATATCGGGCAGCATTGAAAGCTTTTTCATTAGCGAAATCTCTTTCTACCGGGAGTTCGAAAAGTTTTTTTTGTGTAACAAATAAATAATATTAATCAAACAATATAATAAATAATCTAATTTTTTTTTTTTTATTTATTTACTTTAATTTGAAGACATCTTTTTGCTTTCGTTTCTAATATAGATAATAATTCTTTTGTCTACTGAATTCGAAAAATGAATGGTACTTAAAAAAAAGGATATACGCAAGCACAAGATTTCACCTTTCGTTTTAGTATGTTTTATTATTTTCAGGATGGGGATTATAACTTTCCCCATCGACTTGATTCACTAATAAAAATAAATTTCTTTTTTAGTTGTATTTTTTTTTTTATAACGAAGAGAAGAGGTCTTTGAAACTACACTTTTTTATTAAGGTTAAAATGCGTTTTATAATCTTCTAAACCATTATTTTGAAAAATTATTATTACTATAATAGACTCCTTAACCCAATTAAATTTATAAAAGTCCTTTTTACATTTTTAGGTCATTACATTATATGGCGAATGTACAAATTTTTAGTGATCTATTTTATATCCTATGTTTCGATTGTAAGATCGATAAGATATAATTTAAAATTTATAAAGTATTTTTAAAGTAGGATACAATTTCTATCGAAATTTTCTTTATATGATTGATACACCTATACTAATACCTAACTTAATGGGTTTGTTAAATTTTAACACAAATTCTCTACACAACGAAAATCCCTAACGATTAATACAAAACTAACTATGCAAATATTTCCATAAATATCTTGAGCGGATCACTGAAATTATGTTAAAATTTTCTTTTTTCTTCATCAAAAAAAGAAATTTATTATGTTAGATTAAAAATGCAAACGAGACAGAACATTGTTTTTAGTTCTATCCATGGATTGAAGTAAAAATTATTTAGTTACAACTGTTACATTTGAGGAGAGCAGAAAGTAATAACCTCCGACAAACCACATTGTTAGTTCAAATTTACATTTTAAAATA